TACTTAAAGATTAAATTAATCTCTCTAACATCTTCAATATTATACTCTAGATATAAGTTATTTAAGTAAATTATAATTATAATTATTAATACAAAAATTCATAAAACAAAAATCATTAAATATATTTTAATAAAATTTAAATGAAATTTTTGTATAACTCTAGATATTCCCAGTAAATTTTTACTTACATTAATAAAAATTAAATTTTCTAATCACCCAAAATCTAATCTTTTTTTTATTAATAAACCACCCTTTAAAATTAAAAAATTAACCCCATATGTCGAAATTATAGGTAAAAATCATATCCCTCCCACAAAACTTCTAAAACTAAACCAAATTTTCCAATTTTTTAATTTATAAACATATACAAATAAATATCTAAATACTAACCCTATAAAAATAACATATAAAACTATAAATTTTAAATGGATAGGAATATAAATTATATACATAACTGGCATAATTAATCATATTAATAAACTTCCTACCACAATTCTTATTAATATTAAAGTAAATATACTTTTATTTATAGTTAAATCTTCATCATAAAGATTAAATAAACTATACAATTTAAAGTTAGAAAAAAATCTTCAATATAATAAACGAAAAGAATAACTTACAGTTAATCCAGTAGAAAAAAAACAAAAAAATAAACTAATAAAATTTAAATTAGATAAAAACATAACTTCTAAAATTAAGTCCTTAGAATAAAATCCCGCTAAAAAAGGAGCCCCACAAAGAGCTAAATTAGAAATATTAAAATAAGTTCTAACTATAGGCATAAATTTAATAATATTCCCCATTCTTCGAATATCTTGAGTATCCTTAAATCTATGAATCAATACTCCTGCACATAAAAATAATAAACTCTTAAAAAAAGCATGAGTTAATAAATGAAAGAAAGCTAAATTTCTAAAACCAGCCCCTAAAATTATTATTATTAGTCCTAATTGTCTTAAAGTAGATAAAGCAATAATTTTTTTTAAATCAAATTCAAAATTAGCCCCTAATCCAGATATAAATATAGTTAATATTCCTAAAAATATTAGTGTTTTAAATAGTATAGAGTCTTCCATCAGTACTCTAAATCGAATTAATAAATATACCCCCGCTGTTACTAGAGTAGAAGAGTGAACTAAAGCTGACACAGGGGTAGGAGCAGCTATAGCTGCTGGAAGCCAAGAAGAAAAGGGAATCTGAGCTCTCTTGGTAATCCCCGCTAAAATAACTAAAATTCCAATAATATATATATATAAATCATTCTTTATATAAGACTGATATAAAAAAAAATTTCAACTACCATAATTAATTATTCAAGCAATCGCCATTAAAATAGCTGCATCTCCTACTCGATTAGATAAAATTGTCAACATTCCCGCATTATAAGATTTCACATTTTGATAATAAATTACTAAACAATAAGAAACTAAACCCAATCCATCCCATCCCAATAAAATTCTAATTAAATTAGGGCTAATAATTATAAATATCATCGATATAACAAATAATAACACTAAAATTAAAAATCGATTTTTATTAATATCTTCTGCTATATAACTTTGTCTATAAAAAATTACTATTCTTGAAATTATAAATACAACCCCAATAAAAAATATTGATATTCAATCAAATAATAAAACTATTACTAACTCTCTAGAATTCAAAGAAAAAAACTCATACTCATAAAAAACTCTTAAATCTTTAAAAAATAAATAATTTCCCGTAATTAAACTCATTAAACTAAAAATTAATAATATCACCCCACTAACATAATATAAATTTAATAAATAAATAACTTAAAATGACTCCTCATATCTTCAATTCCACAAATTAAAATTTTAATTAAACTATTTAAGTTATAAAAAAAAAATTAAAAAATCAAGCTTTAAAATTAATAAATTTAAAGGAATTCAATGAAGTAATAATAATAAAAATTCCCGAGATTCTCCCATATAATATCTTATTATTCTTCTCATAAAATTACCATGTTGTATATGAGAAAATAAATATAATCTATACCCCGCTGAAAAAAATGACACCAATATTAATAAAATCATTATTATATAAGATCATCTAACCAAACTATTTATTAAACTAATTTCTCCAATTAAATTTAAAGAAGGTGGAGCTGATATATTCGAAGATAAAAATAGAAATCATCATAAAGTTAAAATAGGTATTATAGACATCATACCCTTATTAATTAATAAACTTCGACTTATCAAACGTTCATAATTAAAATTTACTAAGCAAAATAAACCAGAAGAACATAAACCATGGCCAATTATCATTAAATATGCCCCTCTAAAACCCCAATTTCTCACAGTTATTAAACCCCCCAATATAATTCCTATATGAGCTACAGATGAATAAGCAACTAAAGACTTTAAATCAATCTGAAAAAAACATATTAATCTAATATAAAAAGCCCCCACTATTCTCATAGTAATTAAAAAATTTCCATATTTTATATTCATTGAAGATAAAAAAATTATTACTCGTATTACCCCATATCCCCCTAACTTCAACATAATACCCGCCAAAATTATAGACCCTGAAATAGGGGCTTCTACATGAGCCTTAGGTAATCATAAATGTACAAAAAATATCGGAATTTTCACTAAAAAAGCCATTAATATAACCATATATATTAAAAAAAAATTAATATCTAGATTCCTTAATAAATAAATTATTATTCTAAAAATTTTTTGATCCAAATAAAAAATACCTATTAATATAGGCAAAGAAACAAATAATGTATAAAATAATAAATATATCCCAGCTATTAGCCGTTCAGGTTGAACCCCCCAACCCAAAATTAAAATTAAAATAGGAATTAAAGAACCTTCAAAAAATAAATAAAATATAAATAAATTTATTCTTCTAAATGTACAAACTAATAATAATAATAATATTACTACATTCAAAGAAAAAATATTTACATAAAAATTTATTAAATTAATCTTTAATCTAGCTAAAAATATAAGCCCTCTAATTCAAATTCTTAAAAGAATTAATATATAAGACAATATGTCACACCCAAAAATATAGCTTAAATTTCTAAAATATAGGGAACTTACTGATATAAATATAAATATGAATATTCTAACAAAAATCACTAATTGAACAATTCAATATATTTTTTGCAATAAACATATTAATAATAATATTAATAATATAAAAATAAATTTTATCATTATAAAACTCTAAAAATTCGCACATAATCATTCCCAAAAATTCGAATTATATATATCAAAATTGAAATACCTAAAACTCCCTCACAAACAGATAATACTATAAATATAACCATAAAATATATTCTATTTCCTAAACTTACAGTATACACATAGATTATAAAAAATAAATTTAATATAATAAACTCTAAGCTTAATAAAATAATCAATAAATGTTTACGATTTAAAGAATATATAAAATTACCAATTAAATAATTTATCATAATAAAATTTATTAAATGCATTATTTTCATTAGTTTTTATAGTTTAAAAAAAACCTTGATCTTGTAAATCAAAATTAAGAATCTTCTTTAAAAACTTCAAAAAAAAATATATTATATTTATCAATAATCTCCAAAATTATTATTTTATTTAAACTATTTCTTGACATTTATTTTTTTCTATTAAGATTATTTTTATTTATAAGCCTATTATTATTAAATCTTCATCATCCTCTTTTAATTACTATTACCATAATCATTCAAACTACTATTTTATCCTTAATTATAGGGTCTATAAGAATATCTTTCTGAATATCTTACATAATATTCCTAACTTTTATTGGAGGAATATTAGTGTTATTTATTTATGTAGCTAGATTAACTTCAAATAAATTAAATTTTTTAACTTGAAATAAAATTATCCTATTACTGAGATTAATTGTCACATTTTTTATTTTAATTAAAATCTTTTTTTTTTATACAAATTTAGAAATAAATAACTTACTAAACTTAACATTATTCACAAATACAGAAAATAGCCTATTCTTATCAAATTTTTATAATAAAAATGAAATATATCTCACAATTTTACTTATAAATTATTTAATGCTAACCTTAGTTATTGTAACCAAAATTTCTAATTTATCTTACGGACCTATACGAATTAAATTCTAATGAAAAATCTCAAATTTCAACCTTTAAAATCATCCCATCCAATCTTAAAAATTATAACTAATACTTTGATTGATCTACCCACTCCTTCAAATATTTCTTTTTGATGAAATATGGGATCTCTTTTAGGACTTTGTTTAATCATCCAAATCTTAACAGGACTCTTCTTAACTATAAATTATGTGCCTAATATTGAATTAGCATTTGATAGAATCAACCACATTTATCGAAATGTAAATTATGGTTGATTTATTCGATCTCTCCATGCAAATGGAGCCTCATTTTTCTTTATTGTTTTATATCTACATGTTGGACGAGGTATATATTATGAATCCTTTATATTTATACCTACTTGATTTACTGGCATTGTAATCTTATTATTAACCATAATAACAGCTTTTATAGGATACGTTCTTCCTTGGGGACAAATATCTTTTTGAGGGGCAACTGTAATTACTAATATTTTATCAGCAATCCCTTATTTAGGGCCTGATTTAGTTCAATGAATTTGAGGGGGATTTGCTGTAAATAATGCAACACTAAATCGATTTTTCATATTCCACTTTATTCTACCATTTATTATTTTAGCATTTTCCATAATTCATTTAATATTCCTTCATCAAACTGGATCTAGAAATCCACTAAGAATTAAAAATAATATAGATAAAATTCCCTTTCATCCTTATTTTACTATAAAAGACACTTTGGGGTTTTTTATTTTAGTGATAATTATTCTAATTTTAACCATCTACAGACCTTTTTTACTAGGAGATCCAGATAATTTTATTCCAGCTAACCCATTAATCACTCCTATTCATATTCAACCTGAATGATACTTTTTATTTGCTTATGCAATTCTTCGCTCAATTCCTAATAAATTAGGAGGAGTAATTGCTTTAGTTATATCAATTATAATTCTATTTATCATACCCTTTACTTTTATTAAAAATATTAAAGGAAATCAATTTTATTTTCTAAACAAATTTTTATTTTGAACTTTTATTTCAATTTTTTTTCTCCTAACTTGATTGGGAAGATGCCCCATAGAATACCCTTACATTAGACTCAGTCAAGTAATTACTATTTTATATTTCTTATACTTTTTTATCAACCCTTTTATTAATAAAATTTGAGATTACATTATTTAATTAATAAGCTTATTAAAGCATTTGTTTTGAAAACTTAAGAAAGAAGAATAATCTTCTATTAATTTTACTAAATTTATTACAAATATATAAATTAAAACAAAAAAAAAATATTAAATAATTTAAAGAAATAGGTAAATAAAATTTTCACGCTAAATTCATTAACTTATCATAACGATACCGAGGTAATGTTCCACGAATTCAGATAAACACAAACCCCAAGACTATTAACTTCACAAAAAAAAACAAATTAAACACTTGCCCCCCTAAAAATAATAAAACAAATATTATTCTTATAAATAAAATTCTTGAATATTCAGCTAAAAAAATTAATGCAAATCCCCCTCTTCTATACTCAATATTAAACCCTGAAACTAACTCACTTTCTCCCTCAATAAAATCAAAGGGAGCCCGATTTAACTCAGCTAATATTGAAGAAAGTAAACATAAAACTAACGGAAAAATTAAAAATATAAATCAAATATTTTGTTGATAAACATCCAAATCTAAAAAATTAAATCCCATAATTAAACTTATAATAGATAATAAAATTAATGCTAAACTTACTTCATAAGAAATAGTTTGCGACATACCTCGTAATCTCCCTAATTTAGCATAATTTGAATTTGATGACCACCCTGAAATTACTATAAAATAAACCCCTACTCTTAACATTCTTAATATAAATAAAAATCCTAAATTAAAATTAAATAAAATTATTCTATAAGGAATCAACACTCAAATTAATAAACTTAAAAATAATCTAAATACTGGTATAAAATAAAATATAAAATAATTTGATAAATAAGGAAAAATAAATTCTTTATTAAATAACTTAATTGCATCATTAAAAGGCTGAACAATCCCAATAATGCCTACTTTATTGGGACCCTTACGAAGCTGAATGTATCCTAAAACCTTACGCTCTAAAAGAGTAAAAAAAGCCACACTTACTAAAACTATAATAATCAATAAAATCATAATAATTAAAGTCATATAAATTTCATAATTATTAATTACTATCTATGTTATTATTAACATATAATTAAATTCTAAATTTAATACATTTTTCTGTCAAAATAGTTAAATAAAATTAAATTAATTCATTTATTTTAAAATTATTTAAAATTTTTAATCCTTTCGTACTAAAAAATTTTTTCTTAATTAAAGATAGAAACCAACCTGGCTCACACCGGTTTGAACTCAGATCATGTAAAATTTTAATAGTCGAACAGACTAAATTTTTAAACGGTTACATTTAAATTAAATTTTAATCCAACATCGAGGTCGCAATCTTTAATTTTAATAAGAACTTAAAATTAAAATTACGCTGTTATCCCTAAAGTATCTTATTCTTTAAATTATTAAAATAAATCAATTTTTATTTTCTTTTAATTAAAATAATTATAAATAAAAAGTTCTGTAAATTTTTATATCACCCCAATAAAATAAGTTTAATCTTATAAATATAAATATTAAAAAATTATATTTAAAATTATCCCTATAAAGATTTATAGGGTCTTCTCGTCTTTTAAAATTATTATAGCTTTTTAACTAAAAAATTAAATTTTATTTTAATTAAATTAAAACAGCTTATATTTCGTCCAATCATTCATTCCAGTCTTCAATTAAAAAACTATTTATTATGCTACCTTTGTACGGTTAAATTACCGCAGCCCTTTAAAATTTAATTCAGTGGGCAGATTAGACTTTAAATTATTAACCAAAAAGACATGTTTTTGTTAAACAAGCGAATATAAATTTTTGCCGAATTCTTAAATTTAACTAAACATTTAATTACACTTAAAAATTTATTAAATATATACTAATAATATCATTATTACTTTATTTTTTAAATTTAAATAAAAATTTTAATAAATTATTCATTAATTTTTATATATTAAAATTGATTTTATAAAAAATTTTTTATAAAAAAATAAAAATAATAAATAATTTTATTCTTATATTTTTTAAGTATCATTAATTAAATATAAAATTTTATTATAAAGCTTATCCCCTATAATATAATTATTTAAAATAAAAATTATTTAATCAAAAAACAATTTTCTTTAAAATAACTAAATTAAATTTATTTCTTAAAAAATTAGATATCATTTAAAACGATTAACATTTCATTTCTAATTAAATATTTTTAATATTTTTTTAACAATAACTAAAATATTCAATTAACTCTTTAAATTTCGAAAAATTTATTTTTAAATAAAAATTTTTTAATATTCTCTGATACACAAGATACAATAAATTAAATTTACTTTTTATTAATTCAATTTTCAATATATTTCATCTTTCTATTACTATACTATTTTACTATAAAATTATTTTTTTTTCTTTAATATACTTTAAATTTTTTTTTATTATTAATATTTTAATTAACCTAAATTATTAACTTCATATTAAATTAAGATAAATTTTCAAATTAAAATGATTTGCACATTAAATTTTCAATGTAAATGAATTACTTTACTATAAAGTTTTAATTTGATCTTTCTAGAAACACTTTCCAGTACTTCTACTATGTTACGACTTATTTCAATTTAAAATGAAAGTGACGGGCAATATGTACATATTTTAGAACTTACATCATTTAAATTAATTAATTTAAATTACTTTTAAATCTAATTTCAAATTTATTTTTCATTATATTAATTCAAAAATTAATTTATTATAACCCATTAAATTCTTAATTATAAATTGCATCTTGATTTGATATAATTTTATTTAAAAAATCTAAAATTTTTATTTCTAAAAAATATTTTTATAACAACGATATACAAATTAAATAAAATTAAGTAAAATAAATTGTGGATTATCAATTAATAAACAGGTTCCTCTAAATAGAATAAAATACTGCCATATTCTTTAAGTTTCAAGAATTTATCTATTACTACTTATTTCATTGTTTTAATTTTATAATAGGGTATCTAATCCTAGTTTAATTTTATATTTATTAACCTCATATTAATTTTAAATTAAAATTTATTTTAATTTAAATATTTTACCTTATAAATTAAATTTTTATTTTAAATAACTAATCATATTAATTATAATAAATAATATTTATTATATTATTGGTATAACCGCGATTGCTGGCACAAATTTTATCAATAATTTTTATATTACTAAATCTAAATTTCTTTAATTTTTAATTTTATATTTTATATTTTATTAAAAAATAATTTTTTAAAAATTATTAAAAATATTACAAAAATTTATATAAAATTAAATTAAATAAATAATAAATATCAAAGCTAGAATTAACTTTAAATCCCTAAATCATAAATGGTTTTTTTAAAAATAGATATATAATAGATTTATTAATATTAATATAAGACTTTAATATTTATTTTTTTTTAATTNTAATCTTATTATACTCTTATTATAATTTTTTTTTGTTCCAATATTTTTATTTTTCTATAAAATAAAGTGCCTGATTAAAGGATTATTTTGATAGAATAAATCATGTGATTTTTCACCTTTATTATATCTTATAGAATCAAACTATATCTTTAAATTTCAAAAATTTATATGCATCATACATTAATATATATATACATATACATATTATTTAAAAATAAGCTAATTCAAGCTAATGAGTTCATACCTCATTTATAAAGGTTTTAATCCTTTTTTTTAAAAAATGTTAACTAATTATAACTACACTAAAATATTATTTTTTTCTATTATAATTTTAAGAAGCCTATTTTCCATTTCTTCACTCTCATTTATTAATATATGAATAGGTATAGAAGTAAATTTAATTGCTTTTATTCCCCTAATAATTAACAATAATAATTCTCTAAGATCAGAAAGTATAATAAAATATTTCTTAATTCAATCACTCAGATCTGCTAATTTTATTCTTTCCTCAATTATTCTCATTTCTATAAACAAATGATTTAACCTATTTAATTCAATAAACTATTTTATTTTTTTTATTATAAATATCAGACTCTTAATAAAAATAGGAGCAGCCCCGCTCCACTTTTGATTCCCCAAAACTATAAAGGGATTAAGATGAATAAATTGCTTAATTCTAAGAACATGACAAAAAATTATTCCCATAATTATTCTTTCTTATTGTTATTTAAATTTTGTACTTTTTATATTTATTATCTTAAGAGTAATTACAGGAAGAATCATGGGATTTAATCAAACTGCTTTACAAATAATTCTCGCATATTCATCAATTAATCATATTGGTTGAATATTAACTACCATATTAATTAACATAAATATATGAACCCTATACTTTATTATTTATAGTTTTCTTAATTCAATCTTAATAATAATATTTAATTTTATAAAAATTTTTCATTTAATTCAAATTTTCTCTTCTAAACCCTCTATTTATACTAATTATTTCATCTTTTTTAACTTATTAAGTTTAGGGGGTCTACCCCCATTTCTTGGATTCTTACCCAAGTGACTAACAATTAATTTTATAATTCTTAATAAATTTTATTTCATAAATTTCATCTTAATTACCAGATCACTAATTAATTTATTTTTTTACCTACGTATTATATATTCTTTTACCATAATAAACTACTTCGAAATTAAGTTCAATAAAATCCTTTTTAATAAATTCAATCTAATAGCCCCATTATCATTCATCTCAATATTCGGATTAATTTTTTTTTCTTTAATCACATACTTTTAAAACTTTAAGTTAATTAAAACTAATAATCTTCAAAATTATAAATAAAAATAAAAATTTTTAAGTTTTAGTAAATCTTACTACTTTAAATTTGCAATTTAATATCATATATTGAATATAAAACTATAGTAAAAAGGATATTCATCCTATAAATAAATTTACAATTTATTACTTAAAATTCAGCCATTTTACTGCGACAATGATTATTTTCTACAAATCATAAAGATATTGGAACTATTTATTTCATTTTTGGAATTTGAGCTGGTATAATCGGTACTTCTTTAAGAATAATTATTCGAACCGAATTAGGGACAACTGAATCTCTAATTAAAAACGATCAAATCTATAATGTTTTAGTTACTGCTCATGCCTTCATTATAATTTTTTTTATAGTTATACCAATTATAATCGGAGGGTTTGGAAATTGACTAGTACCCCTCATAATTGGAGCTCCTGATATAGCTTTTCCCCGAATAAATAATATAAGATTCTGACTCTTACCTCCTTCATTAAATTTTCTTTTAATTAGATCAATTGTTGAAAATGGAACAGGAACTGGTTGAACAGTTTACCCACCATTATCAGCGAATATCGCTCATGCTGGTAGATCTGTAGATATCTCCATTTTTTCTTTACATTTAGCTGGAATTTCCTCTATCCTAGGAGCTATTAACTTTATTTCCACCACTATCAACATACGATCTAATTTAATTACCTTAGATCGCCTTCCCCTATTTGTTTGATCAGTAGCTATTACTGCTCTTCTTTTATTACTTTCTTTACCCGTTCTAGCAGGAGCTATTACCATACTTTTAACTGATCGAAATTTAAATACATCTTTTTTTGATCCAGCAGGAGGGGGTGACCCTATTCTATACCAACATCTATTTTGATTTTTTGGACATCCTGAAGTTTACATTTTAATTTTACCCGGATTTGGAATAATCTCTCAAATTATTAATCAAGAAAGAGGAAAGAAGGAATCATTTGGATTTTTAGGGATAATTTATGCTATAATAACAATCGGATTACTAGGATTCATTGTATGAGCTCACCACATATTTACTGTTGGCATAGACGTTGATACACGTGCTTACTTTACTTCAGCAACAATAATTATTGCCATTCCCACAGGAATTAAAATTTTTAGCTGGCTAGCAACACTTCATGGAAGAAAAATTAATTATAATCCTAGCCTTTTATGAAGATTAGGATTTATTTTTTTATTTACAATAGGAGGATTAACAGGAATTATTCTAGCCAATTCATCTATTGACATTATATTACACGACACTTATTACGTAGTAGCTCATTTTCATTATGTACTTTCTATGGGAGCTGTATTTGCTATTATAGGAGGATTTATCCACTGATACCCATTATTTACCGGATTAACTATAAATACTTTTTGATTAAAAATTCAATTTATTATCATATTTTTTGGAGTTAATTTAACCTTTTTCCCACAACATTTCTTAGGATTATCTGGCATACCTCGACGGTACTCAGATTACCCAGACGCTTATCTTTCTTGAAATATTATTTCATCAATTGGATCCATTATATCAATAATTGGAATAATAATACTTTTAATTATTATATGAGAAAGTATAATTAATCAACGTCCAATTATTTTTAATCTTCAAATAAATTCAAATATTGATTGACTTCAAAATACCCCTCCTGCTGAACACTCATTTAATGAAATACCTTTAATCTCACATTTCTAATATGGCAGAATATATGCATTGGATTTAAACCCCAATTATAAAGATTCATCTTTTTTTAGAAATTGCTACATGATCAAATTTAAATTTTCAAGATGGATGCTCTCCCCTAATAGAACAAATAATTTTCTTTCATGATTTTACCCTTCTTATTCTAACTCTAATTATTTTCTTTATTTCGTACTTAATAATTAATTTATTTTTTAATAAATTAATTAATCGATTCCTACTTGAAGAACAAATAATTGAATTAATTTGAACCATTCTCCCAGCTATTATTTTAATCTTTATTGCCCTCCCCTCCCTTAAACTTCTCTATTTATTAGATGAAAATAATAAGCCCATTATTACCCTTAAAACAATAGGACATCAATGATATTGATCTTATGAATATTCTGACTTTCAAAAAATCAATTTTGATTCTTATATAATCCCTACCGATAAAATTAATCCAAATGAATTCCGACTAATTGAAGTAGATAATCGAATTATTTTACCCATAAAAACTCAAATTCGAATCATAATTTCTGCATCAGATGTAATTCACTCATGAACAATCCCCTCATTAGCTATTAAAGCTGACGCAATTCCTGGACGTTTAAATCAAACTAATTTTTTCCTTAATCGCCCCGGACTATTTTTTGGCCAATGCTCTGAAATTTGCGGAACAAATCATAGTTTCATGCCAATTACAATTGAAAGAATCTCCCCCTCATTTTTTATTAATTGAATTAAAAATTATTAACATTAGATAACTAAAATAAGTACTGGTCTCTTAAACCATTAATAGTAATTAATGAATACTTCTAATGAAATCTTTACTATAAAGAATTAGTTAAAAATAACATAAATATGTCATATTTAAATTACTAATTTATAGTATTCTTTTATTCCACAAATAATACCCTTAAATTGATTATTTTTATTTTTTATATTTATTTTATTTTTTATTTTATTTATAATCATAAATTATTATATTTATAACCCCAATTTATCTAGCTCTAAAATTAATATTCTTCAAAAAAAAAATTCTTGAAAATGATAACAAATCTTTTTACTATTTTTGATCCTTCAACTAATATCTTAAGACTTTCCTTAAATTGACTCAGAACTTTACTGGGCTTATTTATCATTCCTATTTCTTTTTGATTAATTCCAACACGACTATTTTTCCTTTGAAATTTAATTTCTAAATTTCTTCATAGAGAATTTAAAATATTAATTGGTCCTAATTATTCCAATGGAAGAACATTTATTCTTATTTCATTATTTAGATTAATCTTAATAAATAATTTTATAGGACTATACCCCTATATCTTTACTAGAACTAGCCACTTATCTATAACTCTAACATTAGCTCTTCCTCTTTGACTTACTTTTATAATTTTCGGATGAATTAATAACACTCAACACATATTTATTCATTTAGTGCCCCAGGGGACCCCTTCTATATTAATATCATTTATAGTAATTATTGAAACCATTAGAAACTTAATTCGTCCAGGAACTTTAGCTGTCCGATTAATGGCTAATATAATTGCTGGACATCTCCTTATCACTCTTCTTAGAAGAATAAATTTAAATGTTCCATCATCAATTGCTTTAATTCTAACCTTAGTAATAATTCTTCTACTAACCTTAGAAGCTGCTGTGTCAGTAATTCAAGCATATGTTTTTACTATTTTAAGAACCCTATATTCTAGAGAAGTTATCTAATTAATGTCAACCCACTCTAATCATCCCTTTCATTTAGTAAATTATAGCCCCTGACCTCTCACAGGAGCCTTAAGATCAATAACATTAATAGCAGGATTAGTAATATGATTCCATACTTTTAATATATCCTTAGTTTTATTGGGATTAATTATTACATTAATAACAATATATCAATGATGACGAGATATCTCCCGAGAAGGGAGTTATCAAGGAATGCACACATATAGCGTAACTACAGGTCTACGATGGGGAATAATTTTATTTATTGTCTCAGAAATTCTTTTTTTTACTGCTTTTTTTTGAGCCTTCTTTCACAATAACTTAAATCCTAGAATTTCCATTGGAAGAACATGGCCCCCCCTATCAATTCAACCTTTTAATCCCTTTCAAATCCCCCTTCTTAACACCATTATTTTATTAACCTCTGGAATTACAGTAACTTGAACCCATCACTCCATCCTAGAAAATAATCATTCTCAATCCTTTTATAGATTATTAATTACTGTAATTTTAGGAGCTTACTTTACTGCCCTACAAGCATATGAATATATTGAGGCCCCATTCACCATCGCTGATAGAATTTATGGAACTTCTTTTTTCATGGCAACAGGATTCCACGGACTCCATGTAATTATTGGAACTTTATTTCTATTAACCTGTTTAATTCGACATTTAAATTTTCACTTTTCCAATAACCATCACTTTGGATTAGAGGCTGCTGCCTGATACTGACATTTTGTTGATGTTGTTTGATTATTTTTATATACCGCTATATACTGATGAGGATCATAGTTATTTATATAATATATTTAGTATATTTGATTTCCAATCAAAAAGTTTAAAATTTTAATATAAATAATTCTTTTACTAATACTAATCTTTATCTTTTCTATCGTAATCTCAAATTTCATAATTATATTGTCATTAATTTTATCAAAAAAATCATTTAATGATTTAGAAAAATTATCTGCCTTTGAATGTGGGTTTGATCCTAAATCTTCGGCTCGTCTCCCATTTTCCCTTCACTTTTTTTTAATTACTATTATTTTTCTAATTTTTGATGTTGAAATTGTCTTAATTATACCAATAATTATAATTTTCAATATTTGCCAAATAATACACTGATTTATTATTAGATCTTTATTTATTATAATTTTACTAGCAGGATTATATTTTGAATGAAATAACAATATACTGAACTGAACTAATTAGGATTATAATTTATAAAAAATATTTGATTTGCATTCAAAAAAAGTTTAATCAAACTTATCTTAAAATAAGAAGCTTAAAGCATTTAATTTCGACTTAAAAATTGGATATAATACTATCCCTTATTTTTAATTGAAACCAAAACAGAGGTATATTATTGTTAATAATAAAATTGAATAAAAATTCCAATTAAAGAGATTCAAAAATTAAGCTGCTAACTTAAATTATAGTGTTAAATCATTAGTATCTCTGTTTATATAGTTTAACAAAAACATTACATTTTCACTGTAAAAATAAAAGACATTTTTATAAATTA